TAGTATAATAAATACTATATATCGATTCGAAATGAAATATATATTCTATATAGATAGAGTCAAAACCTATTGGAAGGTCCTGAATTAGACCAATGGAATTCTGTCTGCTATAATAATAACTAAAAAAGCACTTCTGAATTGATCTCATCCTTTAATAATTTGAATTTTAATTTGTTGAGTAATAACTTAATCCTTCAATAAAATACTCTTTGTAGAAATAGCAATAGATATTTCAACCCATTCTTTTTGATTACGAAAAAAAAATTATACATTAGTTCCTGAATAATGCCACGTTATCCCTATTAATAGAGGAAATAAGAAAAAGATCTTTTTTTTTTCGTTCCTATTCTTCTTTTTGAAAAAAAATAAGGGGGGGTTTCAAAAAAAGGATTATTTCGTTCCTGATAGTCATTTTTGAATCTGTGGATAGGAGTATACTCTGAATCGGAATCGTGGGTAGTACTGCTTGATCATTTCTACTAACTTAAAGCCCCAATTACTATTCTTTTTATGTTATGTAAAAATTCCTTTTGGATAATTTACATAAAAAATCTCCATTACTAATCCTTTATGTATTTTGGTGTTCCTAACCATCCACTGATTTTTGCTCAATCACCCGTTATGCTAATACATAGAAACGATAGTGAAAACTCTATGTGGTTGATCTTTTGAGTTGAGCCCGCTTCAAGCCAGGATGACTAATCAACCAATCTTGGGGTAAAAGTCTTGCTTCTATTTACTTTTTTTTTTTATTCTTGTACGTAGGAAATGAGACTCAATCTTTTTACTGCTAATTTCTAAGCTGTTTTCTTTCACTCATACAACTATCTGATTTAGGTCATCAAACTGAATGATGAATAAAAAAAGGAGATATCTATTCAATTTCTTTTCGAAAAAGAAAGGAATAAAGAAAAGTTTCTGTTTTAACGAATCGCACGTAGAGATATTGATAACACACAAAGGGTTAATGGTATTTCATAACTAATCGATTGAGCAGCGGCTCGTAGACCACCTAAAAAAGAATATTTATTATTTGATCCATATCCTGACATAAGGAGTCCAATGGGAGCAATACTGGAAATGGCAATCCATAAAAAAACACCGATATTGAGATCAGATAAAACAAGGTGATAACTAAAAGGAATTACTGAATAACTTAGTAAAATTGATATAACTGCTATGGATGGTCCTATACTGAATAAACGAGTATCTCCTCTAGATGGAAAAAGATTCTCTTTGAAAATAAGTTTTGTCCCATCTGCTAAAGCTTGAAGAATTCCCCAAGGACCGGCATATTCGGGACCAATACGTTGTTGTATTCCTGCAGATATTTCTCTTTCTAACCACACAATTACGAGTACACCTATTGTGATTCCCAATACAAGAGTCAAAATAGGGAAAAACATCCCTATGATTCCATAGACTTCTTTTAAAGATTCCAATCTAGAAAAAGAATTTATATCTTGTACTTCTGTTGTATCAATTATCATTTTAACGATCAACTTCTCCCATAATGATATCTATGCTACCTAGTATTGTCATAATATCGGCCAATTTCATTCTTTTAACTAACTGAGGAAGAATTTGCAAATTGATAAAACCAGGTGGACGAATTTTCCACCTCCAAGGAAAACCACTCTGATCTCCTATTAAAAAAATTCCCAATTCTCCCTTTGGGGCTTCAACTCTTACATAAAGTTCTTGCTTCGGTAATTCAAAAGTAGGAGAAGGTTTTTTACTAATGAATCGATATTCAAAATCATTCCATTCTGGATCCCTTTCTCTAGCAAAGAATCGGGTTTCTAAATTCTCATAGGGTCCCCCTGGAATTCCTTCCAGAGCCTGTTGAATAATTTTTATCGATTCCCTCATTTCAGCGATTCGGACTAAATAGCGAGCTAATGAATCTCCTTCTTTTTGCCAATGGATTTCCCAATCCAATTCGTCGTAACATTCATAATGATCAACTTTACGAAGATCCCATTGGATTCCGGAAGCTCGTAGCATTGGTCCCGATAAACCCCAATTTATTGCTTCTTCTGGACCAATAATGCCTACCCCCTCAACTCGTTCTAAAAAAATAGGATTTCGCATAATAAGTTTTTGATATTCAGAAACCGCTGTTAAAAAATAATCACAGAAATCCAAACATTTATCTATCCATCCATAAGGTAGATCGGCCGCTACTCCTCCGATACGAAAATAATTATGCATCATTCTCATACCGGTGGAAGCTTCGAATAGATCATATACTAATTCTCTTTCTCTGAAAATATAGAAAAAAGGAGTCTGTGCACCAATATCTGCCATAAAGGGGCCAAGCCATAACAGATGAGAAGCTATACGACTCAACTCTAACATAATTACTCTGATATAACTGGCTCTCTTAGGTACTTGAATGTTTCCCAACTGTTCTGGTCCATTTACGTTTATTGCTTCTGTGAACATAGTAGCTAAATAATCCCAACGTGTTACATAAGGCAGATATTGTATAACTGTTCGATTTTCCGCAATTTTTTCCATTCCTCTGTGTAAATAACCCAATATTGGTTCACAATCAATAACATCTTCGCCATCTAGAGTAAGGATGAGCCGAAGAACACCATGCATTGATGGGTGGTGAGGTCCCATATTGACTATCATGAGGTCTTTTCTTGTAGTTGTTACATTCATAGGTTATTCCTCGATTCATTCTTTCATGAATTGCTGAAAATGAAAAGAAGTTCATTAAAATTCAAGATCTAATAAAAAAATAAAATAATTCAAATTCCTTTTTCAATTAACGAGTTTTTGATTCCCGAATATCCAGCTGACTAATTAATTCTTTATAACGTACTCTATTTTTCTTTGACAAATAAGAGAGCAGTCGTTGGCGTTTTCCCAGGATTTTACGTAGACCTCTCTGAGATAAATAGTCTTTTCTGTGCAATTCCAAATGTGAAGTCAGTCTTCGTATCTTATTGGTGAAATGAAATACTTGAAATTCAACGGACCCCCTGTTTTCTTCTTTTTCTTCTTGTGAAATAACTGAAATGAATGAATTTTTTACCATAAAACGGATTTTCTATCCTCTTTTTTTTTAATGGATTTTACTGATCAGTAGGAATAATGCTAGTCATTTTAATTTGGTATACACAATAATCTTAATTTCTTTATGAACTCCTAATTTTATCAAATAAAATTAATCAATCCAATTTTCTTTTCAATTTTATTCGTATAGGAATAGGAAAATTCGTATAGGAATAGGAAAGGATGATATATTTCTACATTTCGAAAAGATAAAAAATTTTGGATCTAATCTAATAATAAAATAAAAAATAAGAAGATTCCGTTAATCATTTATATATCTATTGGATATTGATACATGCATTGATCATGTATCAGACTGGAAGGTAAGACAATACATGGGTGCAACTATTTGTTTCATATACCATACATATATGGTACAGAATATATATGAAAAACGCATCATTAACAAATTTGCAATCGTGGATACATATTTATCCTTATCATACTGAAGCGGCTCCCATTATTGGTATCAAACCAATATCGATTCATACAAGATAAATCTTCTAATCGATAATTAGGCCAAAGAACGAACTTTAATTTAATTAGTTTCTTTTTATCAAAATGTTTTCTTTTATCCAAAACAAAGTTTTTTACGTTGTTGCAAAATACTGGATTTTTATGAATACCATCTCTCTTCCGTGAATTGAAACAAATTAGAATTCTTAATTCTTTACGTCCTTTAGTGGATAAAAACTTTTCGGGAACAAAGAACAAATCATAATGATTTTTGTATCTATTTTCAGCCATTCTTTGATGTCTTTCAATGGATTTATCCAAATTAATCTTAGCAATATAGCTTTTTTCTCGGTATCTTTGATTAATTTGGGGCTTACTCTTATGAACCAATGAAATATTTAGACTTTGGTACATAATAAATTGTCCGTCATTTTTTATAGACAAACGAACTGGTTCGATAATTAATATACCCTTTTTCATTAATTCTGTAAGAGTTAAATCCTTTTGAATCATCAGAATATCTAAACTCATTTCTCCCCTTTGAATAGAGGATATAGCAATTTCTCTTGGATTTATCAGTCTAAGTAGGAGACAATATACTTTGATATTATTGATCATTCTTTGATTTAAAGAATCATCCCATCTCAATTGAAAACGTAAATACCTTTTTAGGAAGAAATCAAGTTCTGCTTCCGTGTTGCTCTTATATTGCTTTTTCTTTATACGTTTTTTCATATCTGAGCTTGCATAATCTTCTTCAATAGCTTTTTCTTGGTTTGAGAGAAGTGATCCAAGGTTCGCTTGATTTTGTGCATCTGATTCAAGATTATCTCGACTTGCGGATTCTTTTTCTTTTTGATTTCGATTCTCTAATTCAATCGATTTTTTTTCATTCGAAAATAGAAAAAGATTCCTTTTGTTCTTTCTAGTGATGTTTTTATTTTCACTACCATTTTCATTAAAATTTAAAAGAAGTAGTTGGATTGGTATGATCCACGGTCTCATAATATATGTATTATAAAGCAGCACAAATTCTGGAAAGAACCAAAGTTTCAGATTCGATATGGGACGACTTAGTATTTCTTCATTCATTCCGATCCAATCAAAAAGGTCTTTTTTTTTGTTGGATGCCGTAATTCCTCTATTTTTGGAAATTTTAAGATAAAAAAGACCTTTTTGATCCATTTTATCAATTATTTGATAATTATTAATCCCAGTATTAGTATTTTTATTACCATTGGTATCGATATCGATCCAGGACTCAATATCGACTTTATTTCGAAGACAAAAATCGAAAATTCTCCAATCAAAATATTTTCTATCTGTAAATTTATCCAGATTCATAATAGCATCATCTTCGAAATTAATAGGAATAATACCTCCTGTCATATCAACGAATTTACCCTTTTTATATATCTTATTGTAATTATAACAAATCTCTTGTTTATTATTTAAACGTAATGGTGATACAGAAATATGTGAATCCTTCTTATTTTCATAATTAATCGATTTATATGAAAAAAGGTCATAGTTATAGTATTGTTGAAAGTTATATTTTGAATTGGATTCAAAATCATTTAATTTTTTGTAATTAATTAATATTAATCGATCTTTTTCATCTGAATGCTTTTTGTTTAAATCTTTATTTTGCACTATACGGGTTTGATTGAATCTATTTCGCCATTTGTGTGGTACTAATCGATACCATCTAATCGGAGATAAATCATATTGATAATGAACCCTTAACCAGTTTTTCCATTGAATCATTCCCGAATTCCAAATATTTTTATGTTTTAATTCAGAATGAAAAATTCCTTGTGTTTCAAAATAATCCTTTATTTTATTCTTAAGAAAAAGAGATGTTCCGTGATATTGATATTGAAGGACATATCTTAACTTATACAAGTTACGAATTTGCGTTTGATATAATTGGTAAAATACATATGCTTGTGAGAATGAGGATAAAAAAATCTTTGATTTTTTATTACTAATATCCGAAATTGATTTTTTTATAGTCCAAATAAAACGAATTGTATTTTTATTTCTTTTATCAATTTTTTCTTTATTTCTTTCATTATTGTAAATGTATTTATCAATCATTTTTTTTGAATTATCAAAAAAAAGTTGTGTAGTGATCCTCGGAATATTAATGATACAGAGAAGGATATCTATGTATATCCTTTCAATTAAAAATTTGAAAAAAGAATATGATTTGTGGATTAATCGAACATTTCTTCTTTTGAATTTCTTTAATTGCTGCCAAATATTTTTTATTGATGCTAATAGTTTAGTAGGATAACTTCTTTTATTATAACTAATATTTATATTGATTTCCGGAGTTAAAAATCCTTTCTTCTTATCTTTTGTAATTTTTTCTATTTGATTCCTGATTGTGCTGGTTCTATCAGCCAGATCTTTCATTTTTTTTTCTGTCAAATTCATAAATAGAATTTGAATGGACGATTCATTAATCATCCCATTACTGATTATCCCATCTTTTTCTTTTTTAGTTTCACTCAATTCATATATTTCTATTAATCCAAATAATTGAATTGGGTTTCTTTTTGAAAGTTCTTTTATTATTCCTTTTAAAAATAGAATGTTTTTCATGACCCATTTTTTTCTTTCTTTTGAAAGGTTAAAAAAAAAATGGATTCTTTCTTTTAAAACCTGTATAACTAAAAAAGAATTCTTTTGCAATTTGATAATTTTTTTTCTGAGTTCTTTAAAAATGGGTTCAAAAAATGAACGTTGTTTTCTGGGAGAACCAAAAGGAAGTTCAGTTTCCATTCCCCAAACTGTTAAAAAACAAAAATCGTTTTTTTTCCCTTTATTTCTCAGCGGATCTTTCTGGGGGGGTGACACCTTAGATCTGTGCCAAGGTTTAAGGCAAAAAGGAAATAGGATCTTTATCTGAATACCGTCTGTCAACCAATTTTTTGGAAATTCGGTTTCTGATAATTGAACACCATTATAGGTGCATTTAACATGCATTTCTCTATTCCAATCTTTTAAGTCCTCGGACCACTCGGGAAATTGAAATAATAACATACGGGCTATATTTTTAGCTATTATCAATGAAGGGAATAGAATATATTTTCTAAGAAAAGATTGGGTTACTAATAGGGATCCTCTTATTACTTGAGCAAATAAAATGCTATCCCAGGCTTCCGCTATTTCTATTCGTGCTTTCTCTTCTCTTTTGTATTCTTCTCTTTTTTCTTCCTCTTTTTTTTTCTCACTTTTTTTTGTCTTTTCCTCCGTATAATCCGAAATTCTTAATTCTGTTGTTTTTTTATACATCCATTTTTTCAAAATGAATTTTATCATCCCGGAGATATCAAAAGAAAAAAGGGGTTTGTCTATTCTGTCCAAAAAAAGAGTAGAATGCACATTTGCTTGAAACAATTCACAAGTAACTGTTTTACGTCTTTGAGCACGCATAGAGCCTTTGATTATGTCTCGACGAAAATCCGATTGTTGTGAATAACGTATCAAAGCCACTTCGTCGGCTTGATCAGGATTATTAGTATTTTTGCTATTAGCATCAGTATTTTGATGGTTATCAGTAAAAATCACTACACGTTTGGCTTTTCTGGAACGAATCTGATGATCCTCTGCCACGTTTTCTTCGTTTTCTCCTTCCTGTTGTTCCAAATCGTTGATTAATTTGTATGACCACGGAGGAACTTTTTTACTTATTTCTTTTATTCCAATAGATTTTTTTTTACTTCTTTTAGTCTTGGGCTCAGTTATAACTGCGTTGAAGAAAATTTTCAAAATTTTTATTTGATCTTCTGAATTAATTCTTCCTTGTTCAGTTTCTGGAAATGGAAATAAATAAAGTTTTTTTTCTGTTGATAATGAATTTCTATCAAATGCATCTATTTGTTTTTCCAAGTTTTCCTGATCAGTATTAAAAAGTATAACATGAATCTTATTTATCCAACCTGTCTCGATGTAATTTTTTATAGA